AATTATTTTTAATCACCCCTTGCCCCTCTCTACCCCATAAAGATATTGAATATACCGATCGTTTTTTTTTTCCACTGTAAGTTTGACAATAAACATTTAAATGTCCCTCAAAAGTGAGTAAATAGATGCGAAACATATAAAATGCAGTTAATCCCGCGGTGAAAAAAGCAATTATTGAAAAAATCGGTGAATACAACGAACTATCATTAAGAATTTCATCTTTGGACCAAAAACAGCCAAGAGGTGGAATACCACAAAGAGAAAGTGTACCTACTAAAAAAGAAGTTTTTGTAATGGGTACATGTTTTCTTAAACCTCCCATAAGAACCAGATTCTGGCTTTTATCTGGAGAATATCCAACAATAGTTTCCATTGAATGAATAATAGATCCAGATCCCAAAAACAACAATGCTTTGGAATAAGCATGAGTAATCAAATGAAACAAAGCAGCTCGATAAGAACCCATACCCAGAGCCAATATCATATAACCTAATTGAGACATTGTAGAATAAGCTAAACCTCTCTTAATATCTTTTTGAGCAAGAGCTAAAGTGGCCCCTAAAAGTAAGGTTATTATACCTATCAAAGCTATTACATTCATTATGTAGGGTAAAACGATTAAAAGCGGGAGAAGTCGGGCAACAAGAAAAATTCCGGCCGCTACCATAGTAGCGGCATGTATAAGAGCTGAAATCGGGGTAGGTCCTTCCATAGCATCGGGTAACCATACATGAAGAGGAAATTGAGCGGATTTTGCAATCGGACCTGCAAATAAGAGAAAGGCACACAAATTAGCAAATAAAAAATTAACTTCATTATGATAAACCAAGTTATTGAATATTTCAAACAAATCCCAAAACTCTAAACTGCCCGTTATCCAATAAAAACCCAAAATTCCTAATAATAAACCAAAATCTCCGATGCGATTGGTTACAAACGCTTTTTGACAAGCATTCGCTGCAGTAGGCCGGGTGAACCAAAAACCGATTAATAGATAAGAACACATTCCAACCAATTCCCAAAAAACATAAATTTGTATGAGATTAGAACTAGTAACTAACCCTAACATTGAAGTATTGAAAAAACTCATATAAGCAAAAAATCTCAAATATCCCTGATCATGGGACATATAATTGTCACTATAAATAAGAACCATAATTCCAACCGTAGTAATTAACATTAACATAATAGAAGTAAGTGGGTCAACCAAAAAACCAAATTCTAAAGAAAAGTTATTAGTGATAGTCCAAGACGATATAGATAGATATATCGAAGGGTTATTTTTTTGTTGAATAAATAGATAGGTTGAAAAACTCATAACTATACTTGAGAATAAAACACTAGGAAAAACCCATATACGGCGAAGATCTTTTGTTGCCGTTGGAAAAAGTAGAAGTCCTACTCCGATTAATATCGGAACTGGGAGGGGAATAAAAGGTAAAATCCATGAATATTCAGATGTATATTCCATAAAAATCTTTTTAGTTGTATCTTAATTAATTGTTTCTGATTTACCGGCTCTTATTTTTTTTTTGAAACGAAAAGGATCGGTTAATAAAAAATTAAAATATACAAAATATTTTTCTAGCCTTAATTATTTTTAATCCTTTTTTACTTTTTTAAAAATTTCATCAAATCAAGAGATTAAAATTGTTCAAATGATATTAACAAATTACTTTTGAAAAATAAAAAACTAAACATAATACTTTTTATAAAAATGGATTTGATGAAAAAAAAAAATTTCCATTTTCATCTTAATTATTATTACGTATTATTAAGTATTACACCAATTTATATATCTATTATATATAGAATAAAGGATAAATAATTAAACGAAAACAAGTATTTGATATGAATCCTAAAAAAATATAATTTTTACCATAAAAGTTATTTATTTTAGTTGGGGTATTTATAATAATTAACCAATGGATTTTTGGAACTGAGTTGATTGTCTTTTAGTACAATAAAAGTCGTTTTATTTTAGTAAAGACTATGGTCGTCAAACTATGGCACCCAAGACTTCACTTTACCTAAAATTAAATTTACGAATTAATAATAAAAAATACTATAGTTTTTAGAAAACGATTTATATTGGACCTTTTAAAATTAGATGTACTCCTTTTTTTCTAAGACAGGCCAATTAAATTTTAAATTACTAGAAAAATATTAATTTTTTTAGTAATAAGCTATAAGCTAAAGGGCTGGTTTATTAAAACTTTGGGTATTTTGTAGTATGTATTTTAGCCCCATGTTATTACCTATATAACTGCATGTAGCGCTACAAAAATAAAATATACTGGGATATTAAAGAAGGGTACACAGTCTTTTTTTGTTTTTTTTTATTATCAGATCAAATTAAATCAATTAGATTTTTATATCATATCCGATTTTATGGATATGGAAGATATGGATTTGAATGAGGATATAAGAGAAACAAAAACAAATATGGATTATTTGATATTGGATGTAATGTAAAAAATTGTTTTTTATTTATATTTTTTATAATTAATATATAATTAATATATATATTTTAATATATATATTATATTTTCTTCCTACTACTATACTTCTACTACTATATTTACGAGATTTTTATTTTTCTATATTCATTTTTTTATGAAGGGAGTACAATCTATAAAATAAATAAATAGCTGGATAATAAAGACCAATTGGTTTTGACCACTAGATAATAGATGTCTTTGACATCCAACTATAGAAACTAAAAACTTATTATAATTTTTTAATGGCAGTTCCGAAAAAACGTACTTCTATCTCAAAAAAACGTATTCGTAAAAATCTTTGGAAAAAGAAAGGGTATTGGGCTGCATTGAAAGCTTTTTCGTTAGGTAAATCTCTTTCTACAAGGAATTCAAAAAGTTTTTTTTATGCAACAAATAAATAACCAAAGATTGAAATAATCTGAGTTTTTTTGATTCGAAAAGCAGTCAGTCTAATTTATTTTTTTTTTTATTTATTTCTAAGTTTTATTTTATATTACAGGTTATAAAAAACTTTTTAAAATTGTAGTATATAAATACTTTATATTTTTTTTATATGCTTATTAATCAAAAAAAACTACTAAAAAAATATTAAATTATACTAAAATTATAAAATAATATAATAAAATAATATTAAGTTAATATTTATATATTTATATTAGGTTAATATAAATATATATAAACTTAAATAAAAAAATATAAATAAAAATAAAATTTTATATTATCTAATGCTTTGTTTTGACTCGATCAATATAAATCGTAAATTTAATTTGTTTAACTTTTATAATAAAAAAATTCTTGTGTATACTTAAAGTTAAATTAAAATGCTATACCTTTTTTTCATTATTTTTTTTTTGAAATAAAGAATAAAGAAAAATATTTAACCTTTCTTTTGAGTATGCTTTATCGTTTTTATGGTGGGGAAAATAAAAATCCCCATCGATTCGATAATAAAAAAATTTTAGCTTTTATTATCTATATGTTTTTTAGCTTTTATTATCTATATGTTAGAGCATAAGTATAGTATTTAGTATATTATTAGTATATTAAATAAATATATATTGAATATATTTATTAAACTAATTAGAGAAGAGCATTAGAGAAGAGCATATATAAAATTTGTATTAACTATATAGGTTGTTCAAAATAATTAATTAAATTCAAAATGTGTTTTATAAATCGTTCGTTCTTTAAGTTATTATTAATAGATATAACCTAATAGATATAACCTAACTTTTAGTTTAACCCAATTAAAAAAAAAAATTAATAAAAAAAATCCTTTTACTTTTGTAAGTGATTATAGAATGAATCCGCCAAGTTTAGATCCTATGTTTCAACTGGAAGATAAATCAAAAATAAAATTAAAAAATTTATATTTAATTGATTACCTTACCTCACTCTCGACAATTAAATAAAAAAGGGTTATTATGATTTGGAACAAGCCGCTATGGTGAAATCGGTAGACACGCTGCTCTTAGGAAGCAGTGCTAGAGCATCTCGGTTCGAGTCCGAGTGGCGGCATGGCCTCTTCTAAAAGAGTAAGTCCTATACTGAATTAACTTCACTTTTTTATTTAAAAAAATTTTATGATATTTTTAACTTTACAGCATATATTAACACATATATCCTTTTCAGTCGTTTCAATCGTAATTACAATTCATTTGCTAACCTTATTAGTAAAAGAAATCGTAGGATTATATGATTCGTCAGAAAAGGGGATGATGATTACTTTTTCTTGTATAACAGGATTATTAGTTACTCGTTGGATTTATTTACAACATTTACCATTAAGTAATTTATATGAATCATTAATCTTTCTTTCATGGAGTTTCTCCAGTATTCATATGGTTCCATATTTAAAAAAAAAAAAAAACTTTTTAAATTTAAACGCAATAACCGCGCCAAGTGCTATTTTTACTCAAGGTTTTGCTACTTCGGGTCTTTTAAATGAAATGAATCGATCCGAAATATTAGTACCCGCTCTCCAATCCCATTGGTTAATGATGCACGTAAGTATGATGGTATTGGGCTATACAGCTCTCTTATGCGGATCATTATTATCCCTAGTTCTTCTAGTCATTACATTTCAAAATTTCATAAAGATTTTTACTAAAAGCAAAAATAAAAATTTAGTAAATGATCTATTTTCGCTGGGCGAAATTCAATACATAATAGAAAAAAAGACTTATTTAATAACCACCTCTTTTCTTTCTTCTAGCAATTATTACAGGTTTCAATTGATTCAACAATTGGATCTTTGGAGTTATCGTATTATTAGTTTAGGTTTTATCTTTTTAACGATAGGTATTCTTTCGGGAGCAGTATGGGCTAATGAAGCCTGGGGATCGTATTGGAGTTGGGATCCAAAGGAGACTTGGGCATTTATTACTTGGACCGTATTTGCTATTTATTTACATACTCGAACAAATAAAAATTTTGAAAGTGTAAATTCTGCGATTGTGGCCTGGATGGGCTTTCTTATAATTTGGATATGCTATTTTGGGGTTAATTTATTAGGAATAGGGTTGCATAGTTATGGTTCATTTACATGAGCATATAATTTACTTGAAAGTACTTGAATAATACAAAATAAACATAGGACAGTATAAGTGTATATAAGAAAACTTCGTGTAATCAAGCGAGAACTTTTTGAATCAAGTAATGGTTATGAATAAAATCAAAACAAAGGGTTCTCGCTTGATTACATACCAGGGTATAATATAATTATAACTTTATTTTTCTCAAATTTCAGAGAAAAATTTCATAGAATAAAAAGGACTTATTTTTGATTGTCGAACAAACTTTTTTAAAAATCATCGGATTTTTGTTTGATTTTGTAGTTTACTCATGAAAACTACGGATAAAAATAATTAGATAGAAGAGCTTCAACTTTGTCAACTGATAGTGAGAAAACAAAATCTGGATAAATACCAATAGATATTACAGGTAAAAGAATAGAGATCGAAACAAACAATTCTCGCGGTCCCGAATCAACAAAATAAGAGTTTGGGTCATTAAAAAGTTTATATCCATAGAACATCTGGCGTAACATAGATAATGAATAAATAGGAGTTAATATTATTCCAATTGCCATGACAAAGGTAATTATTATTTTTGGCATTAAAAGAAATTTTGGGCTCATAAGTATTCCAAAAAATACTATCAATTCTGCAACAAAACCGCTCATGCCCGGTAATGCAAGAGAGGCCATTGATAACATACTGAAAGTCGTAAATATTTTGGGAAGTGTGATAGCCATTCCGCCCATTTCATCGAGATAAACGAGACGTATTCGATCATAACTCGTTCCTGCTAAGAAAAAAAGTGCAGCTCCAATAAATCCATGAGAGATTATTTGTAAAATGGATCCGTTAAGTCCTGTATTGCTTATAGAGCCAAGTCCTATAATTATGAAACCCATATGAGATACGGAGGAATAAGCTATTCTTTTTTTTAAATTACGTTGACCGGGAGATGTTGAAGCTGCATAGATTATTTGAATTGTGCCGACTATCATCAAGCAAGGAGAAAATATAGAATGGGCGCGGGGTAATAATTCCATATTGATCCGAACTAATCCATACGCTCCCATTTTTAATAAGATTCCGGCTAGAAGCATACAAGTACTGTAATGTGCCTCTCCATGAGTGTCTGGTAACCAAGTATGTAAGGGTATAATCGGCGATTTAACAGCAAAAGCAATAAAAAATCCAATATATAATAGAATTTCGAGTGCTACAGGATACGATTGATTAGCTGATGTTTCAAAATTTAATGTCGGTTCATTAGAACCAGCTAAACAAATACCTAGAATTGCCATTAATAAAAAGGCGGAACTTCCTGCAGTGTATAAAATAAATTTTGTAGCTGAATACAAACGTTTCTTTCCTCCCCACATGGATATAAGTAGATAAACTGGAATTAATTCTAATTCCCACATGATGAAAAAAAGTAAAATGTCTTGAGAAGAAAATGGTCCTATTTGACCGCTATACATTGCTAACATCAGGAAATGGAATAATCGGGACTCTCGAGTAACCGGCCGAGCCGCTAAAGTGGCTAAAGTTGTTATAAATCCCGTTAGCAAAATGGGTCCTATAGAAATTCCATCTATTCCCAATCTCCAGGAAAAATCAAAAAAATGGATCCATTTATAATCCTCTGTCAATTGGATTAATGCCTCGTCCAATTGGAAATGATACCCGAATGCATAGGTTGTTAGAAGGAGTTCTAGTATACATATACATATAGTATAGCACCTAATTACCTTATTTCCTCTATGAGGAAATAATAAAATTAAGGAACCCGCAAATATTGGCAAAACTATAACTATCGTTAACCAAGGAAAAAAATTCGTGGTAAAAACAAGATACACTTGGACCATAAAAGCGCGTGCTCAAAAAAATATATATATTTTTTTGAGCACGCGCTTTTGTCGGTAAAGGGAAAAAATAAAATGTAGTCGTATTCAAGTCGGATTTTTTGAAACGTGTCAATAAGCTAGACCCATACTTCGAGTTGTTTCATGCCACAAATAAACCCGAACACTCAAGAAATCCGTTGGACAGGCGGATTCACATCTTTTACAACCCACACAGTCCTCTGTTCTTGGAGCAGAAGCTATTTGCTTAGCTTTACACCCGTCCCAAGGTATCATTTCTAATACATCTGTGGGGCAAGCTCGGACACATTGAGTACACCCTATACACGTATCATAAATCTTTACGGAATGTGACATTGGATCTATCTCGATTATTTTTTTTAATAAAACCTTTTCGATCTGGTAAACTTGTAAATGAATAATATATTTAGATACCAGATGAATCAACGATTTAGATTTACCAGAATTTTTCTAATCAATCCACTTAGGGATCCGCTGGGAGGAAAGAACCAAGATACTTTAATTTCTTATATTTTCGCAAAGATGATAATACATTATGTATAATACACGATAATTCGAATTTATGAATATTCTAATTTGTAGAGTTTGGTTAATACTCCTTATAATTCATATTATTTATTCAACAAATTCGATTGATTGATATGAGTTGATTTTCTGTTACGATAAATTGACGAAACAATGGCTGGTCCGATAGCTGCTTCAGCGGCTGCAATGGCTATAATAAAAATGGAGAAAATATTTCCTTTTAATTGGCGACTATCAAAAAAATCAGAAAATGTTACTAAATTTATATTAACCGCATTCAGTATAAGTTCAAGACACATAAGAGCTCTAACCATATTTCGGCTGGTAATCAATCCATAGATGCCGATAGAAAATAAGTAGGCACTCAAAACAAGTACATGTTCGAGCATCATTAACCAACTCCTTATTAATTTCGATTCATTTAAATAGAATATGAACAACAAGGCAACGCATTGAATTGGCTGGTATATAAAAAAAGTATGGAACAAAGAAATATATTGTAAATACGTCGAATAAAATAATTTATATTTTAGACATAAACAATTTTAAATTATAATTGAAGATAAATAAATGTGATAACATAAAATAAAGTTTAATTTGGTGATAATTTGAGATATTTATTATTGGCGGGCCACGGAAATTGCACCTATCAAAGCGGCTAAAAGAATTATCGAAATGAATTCAAATGGAAGAAAAAAATCTGTTGCTAAATGAATTCCTATTTGTTGACTATTACTTATCAAATCGTGCTCTATAATCTGGTTTGATCGTGTAGTCCAAATAATGCCGTACCATGACGTATCTGTAATAATAGTCATTAGTAAACCAAAAATACTTGTACAAACCAGCAAAGTAACCCCATTACCAACGGTCCAAAGATTAAAATCTTTGTAATATTCTGAACCATTCATAAACATAACAGCAAATATGATTAAAACATTTATAGCTCCTACGTAAATAAGGAGTTGGGCCGCAGCTACAAAATATGAATTTGATAGAATATAGAATAGAGATATAGAAACAAGAACTAATCCCAACGAAAAGGCACAATAAATTGGGTTGTTAAGTAATACTACCCCTATACCTCCTAAGATAAGACCTAATCCCAGAAAGACTAAAAGAAAATCATGTATGGGTCCCTGCAAATCCATTATATGTAAGATAAGAGATAGATAAATCGAAATATTTTTCATGACCTTATTGAGAACCAGACCAGAAAAAATAGTTGATGATTCATAATAAATTTATACTTGCATTAAATCCTAAGAAGTGTGAATTAATGTGGGTACATTTATTGGACAAATTTAATGTTTTATCTGAATAGAGTACTAGTAGTTCGAATACGAAACTATACATTTCGAAATAATATCAGATATATTAATTAATGACATTTAAATACAAATTAAGACTTAATTCTTACCAACCAATCAGCTGTTGATCATTATAGTTATTGATTATTGAGACCAAACAAAAAGGAAAAACAAATTTCTTTAAATAAAAACTGAACCCTAGTAATTGCATAATTTTATTTAATCAAGGATTTACTTAGATTTACTTATTTTTTATTTGAGTCGAATTCAAAATTGTTCGAATTGTATAATCATCAATTACTGACATTGGTAAACGACCCAGGGCAATTTGATTATAATTCAATTCGTGACGATCATAAGTAGAAAGTTCATATTCTTCAGTCATTGATAAACAATTTGTTGGACAATACTCAACACAGTTACCACAAAATATACAGATTCCGAAATCAATACTGTAATTAAGTAATCGTTTCTTGCGAATATCAGTTTCCAGTTTCCAATCAACGACGGGTAGATCTATAGGACATACACGAACACATACTTCACAAGCAATACATTTATCAAATTCAAAATGGATTCTACCACGGAAACGCTCCGCGGTTATTACCTTTTCATAAGGATATTGAATAGTTATGGGTAAACGATTTAAGTGAGATAAGGTAATCATGAAACTTTGACCAATGTACCTTGCAGCCCGTACGGTTTGTTGACCATAGTTCATGAATCCAGTTATCATAGGGAACATATCGTGAATATATATAATTTTATCTTTGTTTATTTCTCTTGTTTGATCCAAACAGGAAATATAGAATATCATATTTGTTTACATTGAAAATAGTTGAGAAGAAGTTGTTAATAATAGATTACCGAGAGAAATAGGTAAAAGAAATTTCCATCCAAGATTCAATAGCTGGTCCATTCTTATCCTAGGTAAAGTCCATCTTGTTGTGATAGGAATGAACAAGAACAAATAAGTTTTAGATAATGTAATAAACATATCAATTGCTGGTTCAAAAACACCGTATGTTTTATCTATTTCAAAAAACTCAGAACCAAATATAAATATGTACGGAATAGATACATTCCAACCGCCCAAATAAAGAACTGTTACAAATAATGAAGAAACCAATAGGTTTAAATAGGAAGCAACGTAAAATAAACCAAATTTGATACCTGAGTATTCGGTTTGATAACCTGCTACTAATTCTTCTTCGGCTTCTGGTAAATCAAAGGGTAATCTTTCACATTCTGCTAGTGAAGAAATTAGAAAAATAATAAACCCTATAGGTTGACGCCACAAATTCCATCCCCAAAAACCATATTTTGATTGTGCCTCAACTATATCAACTGTACTTGAACTATTAGATAATTATAGTCGGTGATACCATCACAGTTTACATCGCTATTCCAGAACCGTACATGAGATTTCCACCACATACGGCTCCTTGAGGACCTTAAATAAATCTAAAGATTGAGCCGGTATGATTTTTTTTCTATTGATGTGTTTTGTTTATAAGATGTATAAGATCCAAATTTTTTGTACGAGCCCGAATTAGACCAATTGAATTCTGTCTGTTTTAATAATAATTTATATTATTAATAATATAAAATAATATAAATAAAAGTACTTCTGAATTGATCTCTTCCTTTGATTTAATAATTTAATTAATCTTTTATTTGTTGAGTAATAACTTAATTCTTCAATCAAATACTCCTTTATAAAGATATCAATACCCTCTCCTTTTCACTTACGAAATTATACATTAATTCATGAATTATGATACGAATGCTATATATATAAATATGAATATAGAAAGGCAAGAATAAAAAATATATTTTTTATTCTTTTTTATACTGTAATTGTATTTCTTTCTCTTTTTTTCGTTTATATTCTTCTTTCGATTTCTGCGAAAAGTGGATTTACAAAATCAAAACAAAGGATTATTTCGTTTCCAACAGTTATTTATTTAATTGACGGATACGAGCATACTCTGGATCGGAATCGTGGGGAGTACTGCCTGATCATTTCTACCAACTTAAAGCCCCAATTAATATTCTTTAGTACATTATGCAATGAAGAAATATTCTTTTACATAATTTACATTACAAATCCTTTGTGTATCTTGGTGTTTCTACTCATCCATTCGGTTTTGTTCAATCATCCGTTAAAGAGGTAATCCATGTATGATAATACGTACAAACGATAGTGAAAACTCACTATGTCACTATGGTGGATTGTATTTTTTTAACCCGCTTCAAGTCAGGTCAGGATGACTAATTACCTAATCTTGGGGCAAACGCGTTCTTCCGCCTATGTTTATTTCCGTTCAGCTCTATAACTCTTATACATAGAAAATGAGACTCAATTTTTTTACTGCCAATTCTATAAGCAGTTTTTTTTCACTCATATAACTCTCTGATTTAGTTCATCCAGCCCAATACTGAAAAAAAAAATTAAGATATTTACTCAATTCATTCCGCCCTCTTACTACTCTTACTATAAAATAAATAAATAGAGAATAATTTATGTCTTAACGAATCGCACGTAGAGATATTGATAACACACATAAAGTTAATGGTATTTCATAACTAATCGATTGAGCAGCAGCTCGTAGACCACCTAAAAAAGAATATTTATTATTTGACCCGTATCCTGACATAAGAAGGCCGATGGGAGAAATACTTGAAACGGCAATCCATAAAAAAAGACCGATATTGAGATCCGCTAAAACAAGGCGAGAACCAAAAGGAACTACTGAATAGCTTACTAAAATGGATATGACCGCTATGGCTGGTCCGATACTGAATAAACGAGTATCTCCTCTAGATGGAAAGAGATTTTCTTTGAAAAGAAGTTTTGCCCCATCGGCTAACGCTTGAAGAACTCCTAAAGGTCCGGCGTATTCCGGACCAATACGTTGTTGCATCCCTGCGGATATTTCTCTTTCTAACCATACAATAACTAGGACACCCATTGTGATTCCCAATACAGGAGTAAAAATAGGAATAAGTATCCATATAAGTCCATAAGCCTCTTTTAAAAATTCCAATCTAGAAAAAGAATTGATATCTTGTACTTCTGTTCTATCAATTATCATTTCAACGATCAACTTCTCCCATAATGATATCTATGCTACCGAGTATTGTCATAATATCAGCCAATTTCATTCTTTTAACTAACTGAGGAAGAATTTGCAAATTGATAAAACCAGGTGGACGAATTTTACACCTCCAAGGAAAAACGCTATGATCGCCTATTAGAAAAATTCCCAATTCTCCTTTTGGGGCTTCAACTCTCACATAGAGTTCGTGTTTCGGCAATTCAAATGTGGGAGAAGGTTTTTTACTAATAAATCGATAGTCAAAATCATTCCATTCTGGATTCCTTTCTCTATTAAAGTATCGGAGTTCTAAATTCTCATACGGCCCCCCCGGAATTCCTTCTAGAGCCTGTTGAATAATTTTTATGGATTCTGTCATTTCGCCAATTCGGACTAGATAACGAGCTAATGAATCTCCTTCTTTTTGCCACTGTACTTCCCAATCAAATTCGTCGTAACACTCATAATGATCCACTTTACGGAGATCCCATTGTATTCCAGAAGCTCGCAGCATTGGTCCTGATAAACCCCAATTTTTTCCTTCTTCTCTACCAATAACGCCTACCCCCTCAACTCGTTCTAAAAAAATAGGATTTCGTGTAATAAGTTTTTGATATTCAGTAACTCCTGTTAAAAAAAAATCGCAAAAATCTAAACATTTATCGATCCAGCCATAAGGTAAATCGGCCGCTACTCCTCCAATACGAAAAAAATTATGCATCATTCTCATACCAGTGGCAGCTTCAAATAGATCATATACTAATTCTCTTTCTCTGAAAATATAGAAGAAAGGAGTCTGCGCCCCAATATCTGCCATAAAAGGACCCAGCCATAATAGATGCGACGCTATACGACTCAACTCCAACATAATTGTTCGGATATAGCTCGCTCTTTTAGGTACTTGGATATTTCCCAACAACTCTGGCCCGTTTACGGTTATTGCTTCTGTGAACATGGTAGCTAAATAATCCCAACGTGTTACATAAGGCAGATATTGTATAATTGTTCGGTTTTCCGCAATTTTTTCCATTCCTCGATGTAAATATCCTAATATTGGTTCACAATCAATAACATCTTCACCATCGAGAGTAAGGATGAGTCGAAGAACACCATGCATTGATGGGTGGTGGGGGCCCATATTTACTATCATGAGGTCATTTCTTGTAGCTGGTATATTCATAGGTTTTTACTCTGTTCATTCTTTCCTGAATTACTGAAAGTTAAAATAAGTTCATTAAAATTCAAGATCTAATAAATCAAATAATTCAAAACGACTCGTCAAATTAACGCGTTTTTGAGTCCCGAATATTTAACTGATTAATTAATTGTTTATAACGTATTCTATTTTTCTTTGACAAATAAGACAGCATCCTTTGGCGTTTTCCCAAAATTTTACGTAGGCCTCTCTTAGATAAATAATCTTTTCTGTGCAATTCTAAATGTGCCGAAAGTGTTCGTATCCTATTAGTTAACCTTAGTATTTGAAATGCAACAGACCCCCTCTTTTCTTCTTTTTCTTCGTACGAAATAATCGAGATGAATGACTTTTTTAGCATGAAATTAAATCTTTTCCCCCTCCCCCCGCTGGCCCTTATTACTATATATTTTTATTGATCAATAATAATAATAGTCATATTAATTTTTTTTAGCATACCCAATAGAATAATCAATAATCATAGGATAATCTTAATTTTGTTAAAAATTAGAAATTTTAAAATTGTATTGGAATAGATTGGAATAAAGTAGACAAAAAGGGCGGCCGTATACACTCACAAAAGATAAAAATTATACCCCTAAATTTTAAAAATAAAATAAATGACGAATATTTTTTTATCATTTGTATATATTGATATGTCATTTTCATCTGAAACCTTGAATTAGTATCATGTATCAGAATGGACTGTAAAAAAACTTATGTGTGCTTCTTTTTGTTTGTCTTCATATACGCAATCCAACACAGTAAATAAAGTCAATCCATTCGTATTTAACTTTTTTTCAGTACACGGCCCGGTCATTTTTAAATTGTGGATACATATGTGTCCTTACCATACTGAACCGACTGCCGTTGTTGGTATCAAACCAATAGCGATTGATACAAGCGAAATCTTCCAATCGATAATTAGGCCAAAGAAATAACTTTAATTTAATTAGTGTATTTTTATCTCTTTTTCTTTTATTAAAAAGAGGACTCTTTAACTTATTTTCATTACAAAATGCCGTATTTAAGGGCATACCAGTTCTATTCATAAAATATAAAAAAATTAGAATTCTCAATTCTCTACGACGTCTAGGGGATAAAATATTTTCAGGAACAAACAAATCATAATTATTTTTGTCTCTATTTTCAGTCATCTTTTGATGGTTTGGAATGAAGTAATTATAATTTTTCTTATCAACATGGGATTTTTCTCGGTACCTTTGATTAATTGGGTACTTACTCTTATGAACTAGTGAAATACCTATAGTTTGATACATAATAAACTGTACTTCCTTTTTTATAGAAAGACGGATGGGTTCGATAAGAAATGCTCCCTTTTTAAGGAATTCTGTAATAGTTAAATTGCTATCAATCATTAAAATATCCAGACTCAGTTCGCGCCTTTCAATAGAGGCTATAGTAACGTCTTTTGGGTTTATCAGTCTAAGCAGGAGACTATATACTTTAATGTTATTCATTGTTTTTTGATTTAAAGTACCACTCCATCGCAATTGAAAAAGCAAATATCTTTTTAGTAATAAATCAAACTCCGCGTCTATGTTTTTCTTGTATTGTTTTTTCTTTTTTTTCATCTTTGATACCGCAGAATTTTTTTCAATACCTTTTTCGTGGTTTAAGAGAGTTGATTCAAAATCTGCTTGGACTGCGCGTTTTTTTTCTCTTTGATTTTCTTTTTCTAATTCAAGAGATTTTCTTTCATTTGAAAAAATTGATAGAAAAATATTTATTTTTTTTTTTTTTACAGTGATGTTTTTATTTTGACTGGAATTTTCGTTTCCATTAACTATAAATTTGATCGGTATGTCCCATGACTTAATTTTATACGAATTAGAAAGTATCAAAAATTCTGGGAAAAACCAACGGGCAAAATTTGATATGGGACAACTTAGTATTTCTTCATTCATTCTGATCCAATCAAAAAGTTTTGTTTTATTGTATGGGATCATTTTTTTATTTTCGTGAATCGTGGGATAAAAAATACCTTTATTGTCGATTTTATCAATTATTTCATAATTAGTAGTCCTAATCTCAGTAGATTTGTTATTCTCGGCGTCCGTATCCATATTGCTACAAGCTCCAACATAGATTTTCTTCCTATGACGAAAATTGAGAAATATCCAATCAAAAGATTTTCTATCCGTATTTTTATTTATATCTATACTATTATTTTCTATTATATAATTATTGATCGGGATATCTACCGGCGCATTAAAAAATTTTCCTTTATATTCGTTGTACTTATTAAAAATAAATTGGTTATGATTTACTTGTAAGGGTAATCCAAAAATATAAGAATCCTTCTTATCCTTATACTTAATAAAATTATATGATAAAAGATTGTATCTATGTTGTTTTTTAACTTTTTTTTGTTGTTTTTCGAAGTTAATTAATTGGTTTTTTTCACATGAATAACGTTTGTTTAAATGTTTATTTTGAATTATAAAGTGTTGATTTACTATATTTTTCGGTTTTTGTACTATTAACGTAGACTGAGATAAATCATCTTGATAATAACCTTTTACCCAATTTTTACATTTATGTATTCCCGAATTTAGGAGCTTTTTATGTTTTAAGTATAAATGTAATATTTTATGTGTTCCAATAAAATAATCTTTTATTTCATTTTTAAGAAAAAGAGATGTTCCATTATATTGAAATACATATTTCAACTTTAACTTATATAAATTATAAAAGTTAAACGCAGGTTTTTGTGATAATTTGTAAAAGACATATGCTTGTGACAAATAAGATAAGTCACAAAAAGAATGTGAGTTTTTATTACTAATATTATAAACAGACTTTTTTATATTATAAATAAGCTGAGTTTTATTTGGTTTATCAATTTTTTTTTTATTTATTTCAGTATTGTAAATATAGTTATTATAGGAACTGTATTTATTAATAATTTTTTTTGTTGATTCAAAAAAAAAAACAAATTGTGTACTTATTCTAGGAATATTATTGATATATAAAATTATATTTATATATATTCTTTCAACTAAAAAGTTTATAAAATAATTTGCTTTACGAATTAGTTGACCTTTTTTTAGTTTTACTAGCTGGCTAATATTTTTAGGAGATTCAAATCTTTTATCATCATAACTTATTTTGTTAAAACTAATATTTTTATGTAGGCATATAACTTTTTTCTTTTTTTTTTTTGAAATTGTTTGTATTTGATTTATGATTGTACTTCTTCTATCAATTAGGTCTTTTATTTTTTTTTTTGTCAATGAAAAAGTTGGGCAATCCGGAGATTCAATATTAATCGATGATTCATGAATTATCTTATTATTTCTTATAAAAATTTTTTCTTTTTTGCTTTCATTCAATTCATATATTTCTATTTGTGTCCATCCCAATAATATAATTTGGTTCGTTTTTGATAATTCTTTTATTTTTTGTTTTATAAAATTAATGTTTTTAATAAACCATTTTTTTATTTCTTTTGATATATTTATAAAAAAATTTCTTCTTTCTTTTAAAATTATTAGAACTTTAAAACAGTTATTTTTACATTTTATAAGTTTTTTTTTGAGTTCTTTACGAATAGGTTCAAAAAATGAAAGTTGTTTTCGTGGAGAACCAAAGGGAAGTTCAGTTTCCATTCCAAAAACTGTTAAAAAAAAAAAATCATTTTTTTGTTCTTTATTTTTAAGTGGATAGTTATAAGTTTCTCGTCGATTAAACTTAGAATTGTGCCAAGGTTTCAGACGAAAAGGAAATAGTATTTTTATCTGAATACCATCTCTTAACCAGTTTTTAGGAAATTCTTTTTCTGATAATTGAATACCGTTATAGGTGCATTTAACGTGCATTTCTCTCTTCCAATCCTTTAAATCCTCAGACCATTCGGGAAATTGAAACAATAGTATACGACCCAAATTTTTAACTATTATCAATGATGGTAATATAATATATTTTCTCAGAATTGATTGGCTTACTAATAAAAGACCTCTTATTACTTGAGCAACTACAAACCTATCCCAGGTTTCCCCTATTTCTATACGCTCTTTCTCTCTTATTTTTTGTTGTTTTATTTTGTTAGCCTTTTTGTTAGTACTTTCTTTTTCCCTTTTATCTGTATAATCTATAATATGGAATTCTGTGTTTTTACATAGCCAATTTTGGAAATTTTTTTTTATTGTTTCGGAAATATCAAAAGAAAACGAAACGTCTTTGTCTATTCGGTCCAAAAAAGTGGGGGAATGTACATCTGCTTCAAAGAATTTACAAATAACCGTTTTACGCCTTTGGGCACGTATTGAGCCTGTGATTATGTCTCGCCTAAAATCCGATTGATGTGAATAACGTATCAAAGAAATGGCGTCTTTTTTATTCAAAGAAATGTGGTCCTTTTTATCATCATTAGCATCTTGTTGGGGATTACTAGAAGTATTGGTATCTTCTAAGTCAACTACTACACGTTTGCCTTTTCTTGAACG